CTCGCGCAAATGGTAATGATTTAACTCTAAAAGAAAGTTCTAATGATCTCGATCTATACAAGCATTTGTGGGTTCAATGCGAAAATTGTTATGGATTAAATTATAAGAAATTGTTTAAGTCAAAAATGAATATTTGTGAACAATGTGGATATCATTTGAAAATGAGTAGTTCAGATAGAATCGAACTTTCGATTGATCCAGGTACTTGGGGTCCTATGGATGAAGACATGATCTCTCTGGATCCCATTGAATTTCAGTCTGAAGAAGAGGCTTATAAAGATCGTATTGATTCTTATCAAAGAAAGACAGGATTAACTGAGGCTATTCAAACAGGCACGGGTCAACTAAACGGTATTCCTATAGCAATCGGAGTTATGGATTTTCAGTTTATGGGGGGTAGTATGGGATCCGTAGTAGGCGAGAAAATCACCCGTTTGATCGAATATGCTACCAATAATTTTTTACCTCTTATTCTAGTGTGTGCTTCCGGAGGAGCACGCATGCAAGAAGGAAGTTTGAGCTTGATGCAAATGGCTAAAATATCTTCTGCTTTATATGATTATCAATCAAATAAAAAGTTATTTTATGTATCAATTCTTACATCTCCTACTACTGGTGGAGTGACCGCGAGTTTTGGTATGTTGGGGGATATCATTATTGCTGAACCCAATGCCTATATTGCATTTGCGGGTAAAAGAGTAATTGAGCAAACATTGAATAAAACAATACCTGAAGGTTCACAGGCGGCTGAATATTTATTCCATAAGGGTTTATTCGATCCAATCGTACCACGTAATCCTTTAAAAGGTGTTCTGAGTGAGTTAGTTCAGCTCCACGGTTTTTTTCCAAAATTCAATCAAATAGAGTCTTAAGTTAAATTATTTTCTTTTCTTTGTAGTGAAAAGGTAGTTAGTTAGTTTATCAGAATCAAAGTCAAAGCCCATTATGCGGGCTTTGACTTTGTGACATAAAAAGGAATTGTCGAAAAACGAATTATGTGGATAATTATTCTTTTTTTTTTACCGATATTACTGATTACTAATGAGTAAACCTCTATCAACAAGATAAAAAGCGAATTTTTCCTTCTGTGAAATGAAATTCGAATTTGGCGAGACAAATAAAACGAATTTTATCTTCCTCTAATTTTATCTTCCTCTATTGCGTATGTATATATAATTCAAATATAGAAAAAATAGAAATATAGAGTTTTGCATCTTTCTATATCTCCCGAGAATTCTATTTTGACTAAAAATCCCTGTTCTTGGATCGGATTCTAACGAATCGAATCTTTCGACAATTTGTAATAAACTCTTTCTTTATTAAATTCAAATTCGAAATTCAAATTAGAAGATAAGAACAATAGAATAAGAATAATAAGAAAAGTAAGAATAAAGTAAGATAATAAAGAAAGTCGATTATCTTATCATACACCTATTTTATTTGATTTAGAAAGATGGGCAAGCCCTTTTATTTAATTCTACATTCCTTGCACTTATTAGATATATATACTCGCTTAGATATACTTAGTATTTAGATATACTTAGTATAATATACGAATTATAATATAATTATTATAAGATATATTTCTAACTAACAATATAACAATAATAGGTACAAATAGTAAATCGAGGTACCCATTTTATGACAACTTTCAGCAGCTTTCCCTCTATTTTTGTGCCTTTAGTGGGCCTAGTATTTCCGGCAATTGCAATGGCTTCTTTATCTTTGTATGTTCAAAAAACTAAGATTTTTTAGATTCGATGGGGCCAAGGCCAAGACCAAATCTTATCTATTTTTTTTTCAAGACTTAGATGCCACGGATATCTATTTAGTAGAATATTGTATAACATCCGGCTTCCCCGAACATAAATGAAAAAGCTCCTCTTATGCATACGTAAACATGATATAGGGGTAAATGAATTATAGCAAGCGGATCGGTACCGAACGGATGTATGAAATTAAAGTCTATATATCTAGCAGGTCTGTATAGGGGATCATATAAAGGGGATGATTTTAGATCTAAGCAATTTGATGAATTACTTCTAAAAGTTCATATCAAAAGAGTACTAGTTGATGAGAGTTACTTCGGAAACAAAAAAAGTCAAGTAGAATCTTTTTGGTTATTCCCTCAATTCCAATAAAATGCAACCGGATCTAGTATGTATGAGTTGGCGATCAGAATCTATATGGATAGAATTTATAGTGGGGTCTCGAAAAACAAGCAATTTCTGCTGGGCCTTTATCCTTTTTTTTGGTTCATTAGGGTTTTTATTAGTTGGAACTTCTAGTTATCTTGGTAGGAATTTGATATCTTTATTTCCGTCTCAGCAAATAGTTTTTTTTCCACAAGGAATCGTGATGTCTTTCTATGGGATCGCAGGTTTCTTTATTAGTTCCTATTTGTGGTGCACGATTTTTTGGAATGTAGGTAGTGGTTATGATCGATTCGATAGAAAAGAGGGAATAGTATGTATTTTTCGTTGGGGTTTTCCTGGAAAAAATCGTCGAATCTTTCTACGATTCCTTATGAAAGATATTCAGTCCATCAGAATAGAAGTTAAAGAGGGTATTTATGCTCGTCGTGTCCTTTATATGGAAATCAGAGGCCAGGGGGCCGTTCCCTTGACTCGTACTGATGAGAATTTGACTCCACGAGAAATTGAGCAAAAAGCTGCTGAATTGTCCTATTTTTTGCGTGTACCGATTGAAGTCTTTTGAAATGAATTGCAGAATAAATGCTTTCTCGGCAGGAGGAAAAAACTCAAGCCAAGAATCCTCTTTTTTCTATAGCGGAACTAAACTGAAGTTTCTTCAGAATGCCCATTCGAACCAAAGCAAAGCAGACGTATACGTAAGAGTCATAACATAAAACAAAACCGTTTTTTTTTGTCCACAAAGATTGTTTTTTATGCGTCTGTAAATGTAAAACCACTCAACTTAATTCAGTAACAAAACAAGGAAGAAATCGAAATAATGGATTCATCTCATATATCAAAGTATTTCGAAATAAAGACTTTCGCTTTTTATTTTCAATATTTGAAGTTGATACGTTAGATACAGATGGATCATATCTTGTAAATTTTCTCTACTTTCCTTTTGTCAATCGGCCCCTCCCCTTTTATCCTTTCTTTGGTGCTCCTTAAGAACTAAACAAGTATATTTCTTTCTTATAACATAATGATAAACGTAATGAGAACTTTTCTGTCTTTTTTTTGTCACTCATTTTTGATCATCATAATATTTTTCATAATTTTTTGTTTCAATTATTCCTGGACTCTAGACTATATATAGTCTAGATAAACCGCGAAAATTTTTCGACATGGTTGATTGATATCTTGATATAGACAGGGAGCTCCTTCGTCTCAAAATCTGAATAGAATAATCTTTATTATTTGAAGCGGTTCTTTCGGGCAGTTATCGAAAGAGGGCAATTGCTTCGAATTTGATCAATTGAGATATCTGGAAACAATATAACAATAATATATATATTTCATTCGAACATTCGAATTCAAAGTGGATTCTTATTTTCTATTTCTGTATTCTTTTTAGATTCAAGGACTAAGCGCTGAATCAAAAAACAAAAAACAGAAAATAGATTCATAGGCCCCTACCTTATAATATAATGAATATAATGAAAGTCTTGCCTGATAGAAAGAGTAGATCACATAAAGTCAACGAATGAGGTGGGTTCATTAACAATTCACAGATGAAAAAATGGCAAAAAAGAAAGCATTCACTCCCCTTCTATGTCTTGCATCTATAGTATTTTTGCCCTGGTGGATCTCTCTCTCATTTAATAAAAGTCTGAAATCTTGGATTACTAATTGGTGGAATACTAGGCAATCCGAAACCTTTTTGAATGATATTCAAGAAAAGAGTATTCTAGAACAATTCATAGAAGTAGAGGAACTCTTCCTGTTGGACGAAATGATACAAGAATACCCGGAAACACATCTACAAAAACTTCGTATAGGAATCCACAAAGAAACGATCCAATTGATCAAGATGCACAATGAGGATCGTATCCATACGATTTTGCACTTCTCGACAAATCTAATCTGTTTCGTTATTCTAAGTGGTTATTCGATTTTGGGGAATGAAGAACTTGTTATTCTTAACTCTTGGGTTCAAGAATTCCTATATAATTTAAGCGACACAATAAAAGCTTTTTCTATTCTTTTATTAACTGATTTATGTATCGGATTCCATTCGCCCCACGGTTGGGAACTAATGATTGGCTATATCTACAAAGATTTTGCATTTGCTCATAATGATCAAATTATATCTGGTCTTGTTTCTACCTTTCCAGTCATTCTAGATACAATTTTTAAATATTGGATCTTTCGTTATTTAAATCGTGTATCTCCGTCACTTGTAGTTATTTATCATTCAATGAATGACTGAAAAATGATTCACGGATTCAATTATAATCTTTCTTACTTTGTATAGAAGCAAAGCATGCAAACAAAGTCGTACTTATTTTACTCTTTCTACCCATCAGGGGAATACAATTCCTCCTCTATTTCAGTAATTTTTTTTTCAGTAAAAGTAAATAGCAGAATCGTGGATAGGGAACTATACTAGTGACCTACCTAATTTTATTGTAGAAATTTTCGGGATCAATGATTGGACCATGCAAACTAGAAATACCTTTTCTTGGATAAAGGAGGAGATTACTCGATCCATTTCCGTATCGCTCATGATCTATATAATAACCGGGGCATCCATTTCAAATGCATATCCCATTTTTGCGCAGCAGGGGTATGAAAATCCACGAGAAGCAACTGGGCGTATTGTATGTGCCAATTGCCATTTAGCTAATAAACCCGTGGATATTGAGGTTCCACAAGCGGTACTTCCTGATACTGTATTTGAAGCGGTTGTTAGAATTCCTTATGATATGCAACTGAAACAAGTTCTTGCTAATGGTAAGAAAGGGGCTTTGAATGTGGGTGCTGTTCTTATTTTACCGGAGGGGTTTGAGTTAGCCCCACCTGATC